AAATTAAAGCCATGAAACAAGTAGCCGGCAAATTAAAATTGGAACTAGCTCAATTCGCAGAATTAGAAGCCTTTGCACAATTCGCTTCTGATCTTGATAAAGCTACTCAGAATCAATTGGCAAGAGGCCAACGATTACGTGAGTTGCTCAAACAATCCCAATCGGCCCCTCTCGCGGTGGAAGAGCAGATAGTTACTATTTATACCGGAGCAAATGGATATCTTGACCAGTTAGAAATTGGACAGGTAAAGAAATTTATCGTTCAGTTACGTGCTTACTTAAAAAAGAATAAACCTCAGTTCCAAGAAATTATATCTTCCACCAAGACATTCACCGAGGAAGCAGAAGCCCTTTTGAAGGCGGCTATTCAGGAACAGATCGAATTGTTTCTACTTCAGGAGCAATCCTAAAATAAAATTATGACTCTTATTTTTTTTTACTCTTATTCTTAGTACAAGAGTAATCATTGAGAAATGTCTCTGATTCCAATTTTTATTCAAACAAATAAGTTTTTGGCATAACAATCTAAAAAAATAGATGGAAATAAATTGCGTCCAATAGGACTTGAACCTATACCAAAGGTTTAGAAGACCTCTGTCCTATCCATTAGACAATGGACGCTGCTTGCTTTTCATTCCTGTTTTCTTTTTTTCTATAAAAACAAAACAAGAAGTGGATTGCATGCGGAAGATTTTGGCAAATAAGAATGTATATTTGAATCAATGATGGATGTATAAAAGTGATATAGAGCGGGTAGCGGGAATCGAACCCGCATCGTTAGCTTGGAAGGCTAGGGGTTATAGTCGACGTTGGTTGATAGTTTTTAACGTCTCTAATTCAGAACCGAACATGAAATTTTTGTTTCATTCGGCTCCTTTATGGAAGATCAACGTGTTCCCAGATCTAAGGCATACAAGAAGAATAAATATAAAAAAATTATGCTGTTGTATTGTATAAAAAGGGAACCATCATAAATCTGAAAAAATAGATCCATAACATCCATGTCAGCTTTTCTTACTCGCTTTATAGATGATCCTTCTAGAAGAGGAAAATTCTACCAAATCTGTCTAGTTACTTCGTTCCTTATTTCGATTCGCGGAATCCTGAGGAAAAAAAGAATTTTGTTTCCACCGAGCTGAAACAATATGTCGATGGCTCTAGTAAACCAAAGCCACCATTTTCTAGCTGTTTGGCTTCAATCCCCTTTTTAATACAAAAATTGAAGATTTAGTTACGATTAGAAATAAACTTTTTATCTTCATCCATGGATCCCTTTACTCATACTCATTCAATTGGAAGAGTTGATTCAACTCAAAAAAAAATTATGCTTCGCGATTCCATATGATCCAATGTTTTTTAGTCAATTAAAAAATGACTGGCCTTTGGATACAAATCGCGAGAATTTATATTTTTCCTCAAATGTAACATTAAGAGGTAAAGGATTAACCTTTTTAAGAAATAAAGTTTATTATTGGAATACCAACTGAAAGACCCTTTAACTATTTAAGTTGTTAATAGGACGAATCACACTTTTACCACTAAACTATACCCGCTACAATTTAATTATTGTATATTAATGAACTATTTGTCGAACAAAGAATGAGACATAACATAATATAGTATCAGAATGATGAAAATTTGAATCTTGACACATATTCTTTCTGTCTTGATATGGACTTGAGAAAATCCCAAATAGATGAATGAATAAAGCTTATTTAACTATAAAATTAAAATAATGAGTTATACGTTTCGTTTCATGGTAAGTCGTTGCTAATAGTTTTGATTTGAGGGAGCTATTGAAGTTGGACATAAAAAAGAATTCTACAAGAATCCGGAACTCCCCCTTAATTTTAAAATTTTTTGAGTGCCAGATCTTATGAATTTGGATCAATTAAATGGATCTTAAGTCTTCAGATCAAATTTTATTACTTTATTCTTTGTAAATTACTTTATTCTTTGTAAATTTGTAAATAAGTTAATTATTACTTTTTATATTCATTATATTTTCCTATATCCTATATTTTAATATTTTATATCTATATAAAATCTATATAAATATTTTATATTTTATATCTATATTATATATAATTATATTTTATATCTATATTATATATAATTATATTTTATATCTATATATTAATATGATATATTTATATGATATTATATATATTTATATTCATTTAATACATTTATTTATATTTAATTAATTTATTTAATTAATATTAATAATTTATATATTTATTTATTTAAATTTATTTATTTAAATTATTAATTAAAATTAAATTAATTGAAATAAAAAAAAAAAAATATCTAAAAATATCTATATATATAATATATTTATGATATAGAGAATATTATGATATAGAGAGTATGATATAGATAATATATAGTATTACATATATTATAATAGAATTATATATTATATTATAAATTATAATTATATTATAATATAAATTATTAAATTAATTAAAAAAGTATTATATTAAAATAGGATTAGGATATTAATAGGATATAGGATATTAGTCCTAAGGCCTTAGTCTATTATTTTATTTAACTTATCTTTCAACTCATGTGTTATATACTTTTTGTTGTGTTGTACAATATTTATTATATATTTAATATGATATGTTATAAATATGGTAATATTTATATGTTATGTTAATAATTTATATGTTAATAATTGACATATCATATAATATTTAATATGTTAGTTACATATAATATGAGTATTCTAATAATTAATATAAATAATTAATATTAATATATAATATAATTAATATAAAATAAATAATCTAATAAGTCTAATAAACAATAAATTAATAAAAATAAATAAGTAAAAGTAAAGTAATATTTTTTTTATTAAAAAGGTAAGGCGGATTTTCATCAATCCTTACTTTAAGTGTCACATAAACATAAAAAATCCCAATTCCAAATTAGGAGAGATGGCTGAGTGGACTAAAGCGGCGGATTGCTAATCCGTTGTACGAGTTATTCGTACCGAGGGTTCGAATCCCTCTTTCTCCGCTTTCTCTGGTCACTTGATACTTTTTTTTTTTGAATTCGAAAAATTCGATCCTTTGTTTTATTTTATCATAGTTAAATGTATGGAACACATAAAAAAATATTCAGAAAACGCAAGGAAAAATGATAAAAAAAAACCTCTTAGTTTTTTATTCCTCGCGCCCAGGGTTACGTCCTGGATCATTAGATAAGAATCCAAAAATGAAAAGAGAAACAAAGAATATCACTACTGTATAAACGAAGAGTTTGAGAGTAAGCATTACACAATCTCCAAGATAAGATCATTTTTGGGGGTAAAAGGGAATAGATTATCTATTTAAGTTTTGTTGTAACACATGTACTATTTTGATTTGACATGATACCAAAATATGAAAAAATAAAGAACAAATTCTTTTAATTAAGTGTTTTTTTCTATTCTAAATCTAAAAAAAAAAGAATGAATTTGAAAATTCATGAATTTATTTGTAATTAAGATTCTGATTTTTTCGTTACCAAAATTGTTATTGTAATATTAACAATTGGGTATTGTGGAAAAACCTAATCTAATAAAGTCCTTGCTTACCGGAAGGGCGGTGAAAAGGAAAATGGACTGATCAAAATTTATCGCTGTCCTTATCCAATATACAAGAATTTCAATTTTTTAATAGAGGATTTGTAATGTAAGACTCATATGATCTTATCAATAATTGTTAAATTTTTCCCGAATAAATCATAAATATTTTCAGTATAGTATTAAGAACTTCATCGAAAACTTACAGCAGCTTGCCAAACAAAGGCTAAGAGAAAGAAAAGGACAGGTATGACGGGCATAATGTCTACGATTGGATTGAAAAGAGCATAAGCTTCGGGCAATTTCCCGAAGAAAAAACTGCTTGAAGAAAGGGCAGAATTAAGACAGATACAGATTAAACTAAAAAAGATATTAAGCATAACAAACGAACATTTGTTTTTGTAGATAATTTAGTTTTTATTGAATTATTGATATACGGGAAATTAAGAAAAAGGTAGGTAAAAAGCCTTTTTTCTTTGATTTAACCCCCCCAAAAAAAATCCAAATCAAAATCCTTACATTTTCAAATGAGAATACAAGGAATTACACTTTCCTACAATATCTTAATTGAATTATATGTAATCATCAATGAATTTTTTATTCTATTTATTCTATTCTATATGTATCGAATACCAGCAAGAATAACAAGATATCTTATCCTATCTGTATTTATTTTATTTATTTTTATTGTCATATTGTCTGGAATTGACGAATGTCCCCAAAAGGTAATAATGTTTATTAGTATCAAATAGAAATCTAAATGGGGCGTGGCCAAGCGGTAAGGCAGCGGGTTTTGGTCCCGTTATTCGGAGGTTCGAATCCTTCCGTCCCAGATCAATTCTTCATAATCAAAATGCGAAAAATCTCTCCATTTTCTTTTTTATTAAAGCTTAAAGTAAGTGAATAGGGTATTCTACAGTCTATGTAGAAACTAACTATGTAGAAACTAAACAAAAGAATAGAGATTTTTGGAGATAATTCTATCGCTGGTTTTAAATTAAAGCCCCTAATGAGATGGAGTCAAATTAAAATAAGAATATCAAACATATTTTGACCCATTTATTTTTGTATCCGGTTCAAATGAATAAAAAAATTGAAAGTTAATGTAGCGACTCCGGGGAGGAAATTCCTATATTCAATTTACTTAAAAAAATGAGATTGATGAAAAAATGTAAAGTAAAGCAAAATTTGCAAAAAATGACCGCGTTCTATGCCCCTATGTCTTGTTTGTGTTCTATTTCAGTAGTGAACAAAGTCTTTTTGATTAAGTGAAAAAAAAAAATAACGACCTTAATCTTACCTTATCTTATATATTATATATGAGAAATTTTTCATTCCACGCCCATTAAATTAAAATAAAAAACCGTATGGGTTTCTCAATATATCTGGTTTTCAATTAAACCATTGATGATTCAATTGGACATAGTAAAATTCGCGTATCTATTTTTACTTTAATGAATGAGATATCCACTCAAAATTATTAGCTACTTGTTTATGATTGTGAGTACTGCTTGATTGAAGAATAAATTAAATGCAGTAACTATTGAAAAACATATTTACAGTCATAGTGTTGAAGTACAAGATAAGATTCTTTCTTTAATGAAACTAAACCATTTTTTTGATTTCTTATGAATCCTTAGTACTCGAAGAAATGGAAGTGTGAGAAATCAATTTTATCGAAAAATAGACTTCTGACTCCTCTGGTCCATTGGAATTTTAGGCATTGGAATAGTTATAGTTTTTTGGTTAAGTTAATAAATACTTGATTTGGTTAATAAATAATAAATAATTCAGTTCCTGGTTGGAGTGCAAATTTAATGTAATGAAAGACCCATTTTTTTAGGCCTAAATTTCATTTATTTTTTTGAGAAAAATGGGTTTCCTTCTTAGGTTAAAAAACGGGCTTAGGTTAAAATATGGGGGTTAATTTGGATTCTTTTCTTGCTGAGATTTCTTAGGATAAAGACCTTTTTCCAATCGGGGGAAATAGATAAAAAAGTATGTACTAAAATGTACCGATTGAGCCAATGACTATTCATGATTCCATATTGAATCAATTCCATCCCGGTTCGAAATTAGAGGAATGTTATGGTAAAACTTCGTTTGAAACGCTGTGGTAGAAAGCAACGTGCGACTTGAAGGACGCGATCACTTATGTGGATTCTTACATCCACCATTCTCTATAGAAATGAGGATGCTCTTGGCTCGACATGGTTTGTTCTGTTCTACTAGGAACCCCATTTTGTTGGGTTGTAAGTAATAAGTAAATAGTACACGATGAAGCTCGAGTAGAAAGTAATGATTCATTTATCATATCGAGGGAAAGAATCTAGGGTTAATGCCAATGAATAAGCTGGACCAACTTTGTAAATATGTCTTCAATTTAGAAATCGAAAGATTCAAATTCTAACAATTTTGAAATCAAAAAGTCAAACTTGTTGGAATTGGTCAAACTATTTTGATCAAAAGTGTATTACAGGGGAATCGACCGTTCGTATAATTTTTCCATAGAAAAAAGGGGTATGTTGCTGCCGTTTTGAAAGGAGTAAAATCACCGAAGTAATGTCTAAACCCAACGATTCAACAAAGCAAAGATTAAGGATTCCGGAACAAGGAAACACTATTTTCAACTGTCTCAACAATTGAATCAAAATGAGGAATTAGAATAAGGAATAAAATTAAAATTTAAATAGATTTGAGATGAGACAAACAAAAAAGGTTAAAGACGACTCAAAAATTTCTAAGGATTTCTATTCGAATTCTTTCAGAGCTACCCAACTTGAGTTATGAGTACAAATGAATGAAGTTTCGTTTTTTCTTTATGGAAAAATAAAACAATTACAATCATAGTCTAATTCATGATTTTATTTATGGATCAGTTTGTCACTATACCATTATGATTATCGCTATATTATGATATAACTTTTGATTTTTTATTTAATTATATAATCTAACTAATTATATAATTATATAATATTTCAATTTAATTTATATAATATATTAAAATATATAATTAATATATATTTATTTTTTTATATTATTTTATATTTAAATTGAATTTATTTATATTTTAATTTTATTTTTTATTATTATTTATTATTTTATTTAATATTAATTAGAAAATTAATTAGAAATAAAATAAAAAATTTGAATTTAATTAAATTGAATCAATCATTTGATTTTAGAATCATTCTTTCTTGCTTGAGCCGTACGAGGAGAAAACCTCCTATACGTTTCTGGGGGGGGCCTTGTTTATCTATCCCAATGAGCCATCTATCGAATCGTTGCAATTGATGTTCGATCCCGAAGAGAAGGAAGAGATCTTCGGAAAGTGGGTTTTTATGATCCGATAAAGAATCAAACTTATTTAAATGTTCCGGCTATTTTTTATTTTCTTGAAAAAGGAGCTCAACCTACAAGAACTGTTCGTGATATTTTAAAGAAAGCGGAATTAATTGTCTAAAGAACTTTGAATTCATTAAATAATTAAAAGATTTTTGAAATGCAAAACGGCAGTGCCTAGTATCTACCATATAGTAGTATATAGCTTTATATAATTTTTGACTCAACACTTACCTTTTTTTCTATTCACACCTACTTTTCTTGTGTTGGAAATTTACCAACAAAAACGAGTTAATCTTGCTTATTGTACTTCTATTCATTGAATAAACCCGAGATTTTTTCCGCTTCTTCCTTATTTTTTTTATGTCGTGCCAATCCAACACAAGTCTTTATTTGATTTATTCAATTAATTTGATTTGCTTTTTTTTTTTTCAATATGTAATTCATATTGACAATGGCGTATTGAACAAATATAATTCGATCATAAATAAATGGATCTGCTTATCCCCACCCCATATTTATACTGGTTATATTGGTTCTTTACTTCAATTATTAATGAATGCAAAATTATTTGAATTGATAAAAAA